AATAAAGTGCCTGATTAAAGGGCTATCTTGATAGGATAGATCAAGTAAATTAAAATAAATTACCTTTATTATATATTATAGAATTAAACTATAACTAAAGAAATCAAAATTCTCTGTGCATCTTACACTAATATATAAAAAAAGATCAGCTAATAAAGCTAACAGGTTCATACCCTGTTAATAGAAGTAAAATCTTCTTCTTTTTAATTTTTAACTACAGAAAAATAATATTTATAATTATAATTATCATATCTACCCTATTAACTATTAGATCAACAAATTGAATAGGAATATGAATAGGTATAGAAATAAATTTAATAGCCTTCATTCCATTTATTTCAAAAAACAAAAATCTAAAATCATCACGTGCAATAATAATATACTTTATTGCACAAAGAATTGGAAGCATTATATTTCTATTTGCCATTTTAATAAACTCATTTATCATAGCCCCCATTATAATAAATGAATATATTAAAACTGCAATAATAATTGGATTATTAATTAAACTAGGTATAGCACCATTCCACAGATGAATTCCCGAAATAATAAGAAATATTAATTGAAATGAAATAATAATCATAATAACATGACAAAAATTAGCCCCTATATTTACAATAAGAAATTTTATTAATAACTGAGCACTATATTTATCAATTATTATATCAGCAATCGTAGGAGCGATTGGAGGATTAAATACTACCTCAATTCAAAAAATTCTAGCATACTCATCAATTAACCATATAAGATGAATAACTGCAATAATAATTTCACAAACCCAATGAATAATATACTTGATAATTTACTCAATTATCACCATAATACTATGCTGATTAATAAATATTTATAATTCATATTTTATCAACCAAATTTCAATAATAAATGAACAAATAATCGAGAAAATTACTTATACAACCTTAATATTAAGATCGTTAATACAATAATTTATGTTTACCAGTATATTTAATTAGCTTTTATAACCACTATTGTATTATATACGATTAGATCGTTAATACAATAATTTATGTTTACCAGTATATTTAATTAGCTTTTATAACCACTATTGTATTATATACGATTAGATCGTTAATACAATAATTTATGTTTACCAGTATATTCAATTAGCTTTTTATAACCACTATTGTATTATATACGATTAGATCGTTAATACAATAATTTATGTTTACCAGTATATTTAATTATAGCTTTTTATAACAGCTTTAAGTTAAACTTAAACTATTAACCTTCAAAGTTAAATTTATAATTATTATAAGCTTTAATATTAAGCTTTAGTATAATTTACTACTTTAAATTTGCAATTTAATATCATTATATTGACTATAAAGCTTTAATGATAAGAGGTATTAACCATATATAAATTTACAATTTATAACCTAAAAACTTCAGCCACCTTATCAATTGAATAAATGATTATTCTCAACAAATCACAAGGACATTGGAACATTATATTTCATTTTTGGAATATGAGCAGGTATAATCGGATCATCAATAAGATGAATTATCCGAATTGAATTAGGGCAACCAGGCACATTCATTGGAAATGATCAAATTTACAATGTAGTAGTTACAGCTCATGCCTTTATTATAATTTTCTTTATAGTAATACCAATTATAATCGGAGGATTCGGTAATTGATTAGTACCTTTAATAATTGGAGCCCCAGATATAGCATTCCCACGAATAAATAATATAAGATTTTGACTATTACCACCCTCTTTAACCTTGTTACTTGCAAGAAGATTTATTGAAATAGGAGCCGGAACAGGTTGAACTGTTTATCCTCCTTTATCAAATAGATTATTTCATAGAGGACCCTCTGTAGACCTGGCAATTTTTTCCCTTCACCTTGCTGGAGTTTCTTCTATTTTAGGAGCAATCAATTTCATTTCAACAATTATTAATATACGTCCTACAGGAATATCTCCTGAACGAATCCCGCTATTTGTATGATCAGTAGGAATTACAGCACTATTACTATTATTATCCCTACCAGTTCTAGCAGGAGCAATTACCATATTATTAACAGATCGAAACTTTAATACATCATTTTTTAATCCTACAGGAGGGGGAGACCCTATTTTATACCAACACTTATTCTGATTTTTTGGACACCCAGAAGTATATATTTTAATCTTACCAGGATTCGGATTAATTTCCCATATTATTAGTCAAGAAAGAGGAAAAAATGAAACATTTGGTGCACTTGGTATAATTTATGCAATAATAGCAATTGGCTTATTAGGCTTTATTGTTTGAGCACATCATATATTTACAGTAGGAATAGATGTAGACACACGAGCTTACTTTACATCCGCTACAATAATTATTGCAGTTCCAACAGGTATTAAAATTTTTAGATGACTAGCCACATTACACGGTATTAAGGTAAATTATACTCCAAGAATATTATGGGCCTTAGGATTTGTATTTCTATTCACGATTGGAGGATTAACCGGAGTAATCCTCGCAAACTCATCAATTGATATTGTATTACATGATACATATTATGTAGTAGCACATTTCCACTATGTATTATCAATAGGAGCAGTATTTGCAATCATAGGAAGATTTATTCAATGGTACCCATTATTTACAGGATTAACTATAAAAAATAAATGACTTAAAATCCAATTTGGGGTTATATTCATTGGAGTAAATATAACATTTTTCCCTCAACACTTTCTAGGATTAAGAGGAATACCACGACGATATTCAGACTACCCAGATTGCTATACAACATGAAACATCATTTCCACAATTGGATCAACCTTATCTATATTAAGAATTTTTATATTCATTATAATTTTATGGGAAAGACTAATTTCAAAACGACCATTAATATTTAGAAAAAACATAACAACAAGAATTGAATGACTACAAAAAACACCACCAGCTGAACATTCATACTGTGAACTTCCCATATTAACTTCAATTTAATCTAATATGGCAGAATAGTGCAATGAATTTAAGCTTCATACATAAAGATAAACTTTTATTAGAAATTGCAACATGATTAAATATTAATCTACAAGACGCCATATCCCCAGTTATAGAACAATTAACCATATTCCATGACCACACAATTATAATTTTAATTATAATTACCATTATAATTTCATATATAATAATTACACTAATAAATAATAAATTAATTAACCGATTTTTACTAGAAGGACAGACAATTGAATTCTTATGAACAATATTACCTGCTATCACTTTAATTTTTATTGCACTCCCATCATTACATATTCTATACCTAATAGATGAAATTAACAAACCAATACTAACAATTAAAGCAATTGGACACCAATGATACTGAAGATATGAATATTCAGATTTCAAAAACATTGAATTTGATTCATACATAAAACCAAATAATGAACTAAAAAATAATGAATTTCGACTTTTAGATGTAGATAACCGAATTATATTACCAATAAATACACAAATTCGAATTCTCGTAACTGCAGCAGATGTATTACATTCATGAGCAATACCAGCATTAGGAATAAAAATTGATGCCACGCCTGGCCGATTAAATCAAGGAAGAATAACAATTAACCGACCAGGAATTTTATATGGGCAATGCTCAGAAATCTGCGGCACAAATCACAGATTTATACCAATTGTAATTGAAAGAGTCCCACTAGAAAACTTCATTAACTGAATAAATAAAAATTCATTAAGTGGCTGAAAGGTACAAGCATTGGTCTCTTAAACCAAAATATAATATTTAACAAATATTCTTAATGAGAAAGATTAGTTTAACACAAAACAATAACTTGTCAAGTTATAAATATTTATAATAATATCTTTCTATACCACAAATATCACCTATATCATGAGAAATTCTATTCACTATATTCATTATAATATACATAATAATAATCATAATAATATATTGAATAAAAAAAAATAAAATTAATCAAATAAGCACAAATTCAAAAATAAGCACAATAAAATGAAAATGATAACTAATTTATTTTCAACATTTGATCCAGCAACATCAATAAAAATATCAATAAATTGAATCAGATCAATAACATGCATATTAATAATACCTATCTCATTTTGAAATATACCAAATCGAAATGAAATAATAATTAAATCCATTACAATAAAATTACACAATGAATTTAAAAATTTAATAGGAAATAACAGTAATGGAATAACACTAATAATAATTTCACTATTCATAATAATCCTCCTAAATAACATAATAGGATTATTACCATATATTTTCACTAGAACTAGACATTTAGTATTCTCAATAACAATAGCACTTCCCATATGAATCTCATTAATATTATTTGGATGAATAAATAAAACAAACTACATATTTGCCCACATAATCCCTACGGGAACTCCTACAATATTAATACCATTCATAGTAATAATTGAAACTATTAGAAATATTATCCGACCAGGATCTTTATCAGTACGATTAACAGCTAACATAATTGCAGGCCACTTACTTATATCTTTACTAGGAAACAGTATAAATAACAAAATTATACCTTTAATTATTATAATCCAAATAATATTAATATTATTTGAATCAGCAGTTGCCCTAATTCAAGCTTATGTATTTTCTGTACTAAGCACACTTTACTCTAGAGAAATTATATAATGAACATTAACAACCACCCATATCATTTAGTTGATTATAGACCATGACCATTAACAGGAGCGATTGGAGCAATAACCATAACCTCAGGGATAGTATTATGATTCCATAAAAATGAGATATACTTATTCTATTTAGGAATAATTATTAATTTATTAACAATATATCAATGATGACGAGATATTGTACGGGAAGGAACATTTCAAGGTAAACATACATCAAAAGTAGTAAAAGGATTAAAAATAGGTATAATCTTATTTATTATTTCAGAAGTATTCTTCTTCATCTCATTCTTCTGAGGCTTTTTCCACAGAAGCCTTGCACCCACAATTGATATCGGAATAACATGACCTCCAAAAGGAATTAAGACATTTGACCCAATACAAATCCCATTACTTAATACAATAATTTTATTAACATCAGGAATATCAGTAACATGAGCACATCACACAATTATAAATAAAAATCATTCACAAACAAAAAATGCACTAATAATAACAATTATATTAGGAATAATCTTCACTATACTTCAAGCATATGAATATAAAGAAGCAAGATTTTGCATTAGAGATTCAATCTATGGATCAACATTTTTTATAGCAACAGGATTCCACGGACTACATGTAATAATTGGAACAATATTTTTAATAGTATGTTTAATACGTCATATAATATTCCACTTCTCATCAAATCACCATCTCGGATTTGAAGCAGCAGCATGATACTGACACTTCGTAGACATTGTATGAATCTTCCTATACATTTCAATCTATTGATGAGGTAGCTACTTTTTTATTATAAAAATTATATTTGACTTCCAATCAAAAGATCTTGAAATCACTCAAGAAAAAGTAATAATAACAATTATATTATCTGTAATAATATCCACTATTATTTCAATTATATTAATAATAACATGCATAATAATTTCACAAACTACAACAATAGACCGAGAAAAAATATCACCATTCGAATGTGGATTTGACCCAAAAAGATCAGCCCGAATACCCTTTTCTATCCAATTCTTTCTAATTGCAGTACTATTCCTAATTTTTGATATTGAAATTGCAATCATTTTACCAATAATAACAACTATAAAAACCAGATACTTAACAAAATGAAGAATTACAGTAACAACATTTATATTAATCCTCATACTAGGGTTATACTATGAATGAAAAAACAATATACTAGAATGACTAAAATAATAGGGGGTGTAGTTAAAATATAACATTTAATTTGCAATTAAAAAATACTACTAAGTCTCCCTCAACTAAGTAATGAAGTAAAAAGTTACAATTAGTTTCGACCTAATATTAGAGATAATAATCTCCTTACTTATATTAATTGAAGCCAAAATAGAGGCCCTCCATTGTTAATGGTGCAAATGATTTATATATCCAATTAAAAGGGAAAGTTGTAACTAAAAGAAGCTGCTAACTATCTTTTAAAGCGGTTAAAATCCGTTTTTCCCTTACTTATATAGTTTAATTAAAACATTTCATTTTCAATGATAAAATAGACCAACAATCTTATAAGTTCACATTTAAAGGATATACATCCATCATAATATCTTCAATATTATACTTTTTAACTTAAGCTACTCAAATTAAATCAACAACAATAAAGCAAAAACAACAAAAATACATAAAAAAATCTTAATATTATTATTTTGATAATAAAAATTCAATTTACTAATAAAAATGAAATATAAAGACATCAATATAGAAGTTAAATATTCACCCCACCCCCAATCCAGAAATTTAACATAATTAGAAGATAAATAATAACCCCTAGAATAAAAAAAATAAGTCCTAAAATAAGGTATAAATCACATTGAACCAAAAAAATCCACAACATAACTACGGGAAAAAGAAAAATAATAATTTATTAAACAAAATTCATAACCAATAATCAACCCACATGTAATACAAATTAAAGGTAAAACCCTCAATTCTAAAGGCAAAACAATTACAGAAGGAAAAGGAAAAACCAGCCAAGAAAGAATTCTACCCCTAACAACACTTATAAAAACTAAAAATAACATAGAATAAATCATACGAGAATCCTCAAAAAATGAATTAAAAGAAGATAAATTCAAAAAACCAACTATACAATAAAAAACCATCCGAACTCTATAAAAAACAGTTAAACCTAAAGACAAATAAAATAATACAAAAATAAATAAATTAAAATAATGCATTCTCACCATTTCAACAACTAAGTCCTTTCTATAAAATCCTGAAAGAAAAGGTAAACCACATAAAGACAAATTAGAAACCCCAAAACAAATTCTTGTATAAGGAACTATAAAAACCAAACCACCCATAAAACGAATATCTTGAGTATCATTCAAACAATGAATAAATAAACCTGCACATAAAAATAATAAAGCCCTAAAAAAAGCATGAGTTAAAAGATGAAAAAATGAAATTAAAGGATAACCCATAAATAAAACTCTCATTATTAAACCTAATTGTCTTAAAGTAGATAATGCAATAATTTTTTTCATATCAAATTCATAAACTGCACACAAACTAGATATAAATATAGTAAGAACAGATAACATTAAAAATAAAGAAACATCAAAATATATAAACAAACTCTCAAAACGAATTAATAAATAAACACCTGCAGTCACAAGAGTAGAAGAATGAACCAAAGCAGAAACAGGAGTAGGGGCTGCCATAGCAGCGGGTAGTCAAGAAGAAAAAGGAATCTGGGCACTCCTAGTAAAAGATGCAATAATAACTAAAAATAACAATAAATAAGACCAAGAGAAAAAATAATAATTATAATAACAAAAATATCAACTCCCATTATTAAATATTATTCTAACACCAAGAAGGATAGCAACATCACCAACACGATTAACTAAAATTGTAACTATACCAGCACCATAAGACCTAAAATTCTGAAAATAAACAACCAAACAATAAGAAATTAAACCTAATCCATCCCAACCCAACAAAATAGAAATTAAATTAGGACTAACAATTATAAAACATATAGAAACTACAAATAAAATAACAAGAATAAGAAAACGAACCCTATTAACATCACTTACCATATAAGAACCTCTATAAAAAATAACTATACAAGAAATAAACATAACACTACCTATAAAAAGAAGTGACATTCAATCAAATAATAAAGTCATAACAACAGAACAAGAATTAAATGAAAAAATTTCCCAATCCACTAAAACTAAATAATCAACATAAAGAAAAAATATCCCCATACAATAACTTATTAGACCCATAAAGAAAATTAATATAAACCAAAAATAATATAAATCAATTTTAATAATCTAGAGTAAATCACACCCACAATACCACAAATTATAATTCTCATTAAACTATCTAGATGACAAAATAAAGTACTTCAAAGCAACAATCCCTCCTTTGGTAAATAAAAAAAAGGAGGAATTGGAATTATTAGACCCATAAAGAAAAAATATCTGATTTCATAAACAAACAATTTAACGGAAAAACATGAAAAAATATTAAAATATACTCTCGAACATCTCCATGATTTATATATTTTAAACCAATATATATAGAACCGTGCTGAGTAATAGAATAAATGTAAATTCTATAACAACACCCTAAAAAAGAAGATAACATTAAAAATAAAAAAGTAACATTTCTTCATCTTATTATTCTATTAATTAATAAAATCTCACCTAATAAATTTAAAGAAGGTGGACTAGCCATATTATTAACACTAAGAATAAAACAAAATATAGATATTGAAGGTATAAATAATATAAAACCCTTGTTAATAAAAATTATACGACTATGAGTACGTTCATATATTAAATTTGCTAATGCAAATAAACCAGAAGAACATAAACCATGCCCTAATATTAAAATTATAGAACCCCATAAACCTACAGAATTGCAAGTTATTAGACCCCCAATCACTAATCCTATATGGGATACAGAAGAATAAGCAATTATTGATTTAATATCTACCTGACATAAACACATTAAACCTACGACCACAGAGCCAAATAAACTAATTAAAATCCAAATATAATTATGATTATTATATATATATATAAAACCAAAAACCCGATATAAACCATACCCTCCTAATTTAAGTAAAACCCCAGCCAAAATTATAGAGCCAGAAACGGGGGCCTCTACATGAGCCCTTGGTAATCAGTAATGAACAAAAAATATAGGCATCTTAACCAAAAATGCTAAAATCAAAGATAAGTAAATATATAAATTAAAGTCCAAAGCAATAAGATATATAAATAAACCATTATTAACCCCCTTAATATAAAAAATACAAAGTAATATAGGTAAAGAAGCAAATAATGTATAAAAAATTAAGTAAAAACCAGCTAATAAACGCTCCGGTTGATATCCTCAACCAAAAATTAAAATTAAAGTAGGAATTATTCTAGACTCAAATCAAATATAAAATATAAATAAACTAGAACAAGAAAATGACAAAACTAAAAATAAAGTTAATGTAAATAAAATAAATAAAAACATAGAATTACTAATGGTTAATTTAATCTTATATCTAGCCAAGACCATTAAAAAAATAATTCATAATGTTAATAAAATTATTCAATAAGAAACTATATCAAACCCATAAGAATATCTCAAAGAATTTAAATACAAAGTAATAGGGTGTAATAACACATTAATAATTATTAAAGAAATAGAAAACATAAAAATTCATCAATTACAAATTAAAGGGGTTATAAATAATATAATAAACAATAGCTTTATCATGACAAAACTGAAATACTAGATAATAAATCATTACCATGACTACGAATTATATTAACTAAAATGCCTAGCCCCAAAGCACCTTCACAAACTGAAAAAATCAAAAAAATAAGCACATAATATAATTCAAAACCAAATTTCAATAAAAATAGGAAAAATAATAAATATAAAGTAACTACTAAATATTCAATTCTAAAAAGAATTATTAATAAGTGTTTATGAACTAAACAAAATACAATTAAACCTCTAGTAAACATAAATAAAATAAATAAAATAAGTTTTAATAGTTTAAATAAAACCATGATTTTGTAAATCATAAATAGGAATAACCTTTAAAACTTCAGTAAAGAATAAAATTCATCTCTAATCCCCAAAATTAATATTTTAAATAAACTATTTACTGAAATTAACACAATAACAATACTATTAATAATTGTATCATTAATGTTTTTATTTAGAAAACACCCATTAACCATAGCAATTATTGTAATTTTACATACATTAATAATTGCAATAATCACAGGAATAATTCTATCATCATTCTGATTTTCATATATTGTATTAATCATTATATTAAGAGGGATACTTGTTTTGTTTATTTACATAGCAAGAATTGCCTCAAATGAAAAATTTTATCCATCAGTTAAATTAAGAATTATTATTATAACAGCTATAATAATTATCACAATAATACCTATATATTCAAATACAGAATTTAATAAAATTAATTATAATAATAGAATAAGTATTATATGAAATAATCTATTTAATACTAATATAAACTTAACTATTATTATAGTAATATACTTATTCTTTTCTATAATAACAGTTTCAAAAATTGTCAATATTCAAGAAGGACCTTTACGAATAAAAAAATAAATGAATAAACCTATACGAAAAACCCACCCATTAATTAAAATTATTAATAGATCACTCATTGATTTACCCTCTCCCTCAAGAATTTCATTATGATGAAACTTTGGATCATTATTAGGAATATGTTTAATAATTCAAATTATTACCGGAGTATTTCTAGCAATACATTACACAGCCAATATTGAATTAGCTTTCAATAGAGTAATCCACATTTGTCGAGATGTAAACAACGGGTGATTAATTCGAAACACCCATGCAAATGGGGCTTCATTATTCTTCATTTGTTTATATATACACATTGGACGGGGGTTATACTATGGATCATATAAGCTTTTTATAACATGAAGAGTAGGTGTGATCCTATTATTTTTAATTATAGCAACAGCCTTCCTAGGATATGTATTACCATGAGGACAAATATCCCTATGAGGAGCAACAGTAATTACAAATTTATTATCAGCAATCCCTTATATAGGTAATGATTTAGTTAAATGATTATGAGGAGGATTTTCAGTAGATAATGCAACCTTAACCCGGTTCTTCACACTCCATTTTCTTCTCCCATTTATCATTGCTGCTATAGTTATTATCCATTTACTATTTTTACATCAGACAGGAAGAAATAACCCCCTAGGAATTAATTCAAATTACGATAAAATCCCATTCCATCCATACTTTTCAATTAAGGATATTATAAGAATAAATATTACCTTATTCATATTCTCAATACTAATCTTACTTGAGCCACGAATCTTAGGAGATCCTGAAAATTTTATCCCCGCAAACCCATTAGTAACACCAATCCATATTCAACCAGAATGATATTTCCTATTTGCATATGCAATTCTACGATCAATCCCTAACAAGTTAGGAGGAGTAACAGCAATAGTTTTATCTATCTTAATTATTATAATCTTACCAATTACAAACAAAAGAAAATTTCAAGGTCTCCCATTTTACCCTTTAAATAAAATTCTATTCTGAATATTCATGACTACAATAATTTTATTAACATGAATTGGAGCACGACCAGCAGAAGAACCATTTATTATAATCGGACAAATCCTTACAATAATTTACTTTATATATTTCATCATCAACCCTATAATATTAAAACTTTGAGATTTGATCAACTAGTTAATTAAACTTTAGATAAGTATATACTTTGAAAGTATAAAAAAATGGTTAAATTCCATTATTAACTTCATACACCTAAATCAATGAAATTAAACTCCTACAATAATACATAAAAACATAGAAAAAAAAATAAAATAGTTTAATGAAACAGGTAAAAAAACCCTCCAAGTTAAATACATTAATTTATCATAACGAAACCGAGGTAAAGTACCCCGAACTCAAATAAATCAAAACACAACTAAAGAAATTTTAATAAAAAAGAAAAATGAAACATAATCACAACCCAAAAAAATAATAACAGTAACAAGACTCATAAAAATAATATTTATATATTCAGATAAAAAAATAAATGAAAAACCAGCACCTCTATATTCAACATTAAAACCTCTTACTAACTCTCTCTCTCCCTCAGCAAAATCAAAAGGAGAACGATTTGTTTCTGCCAAACAAGAAGAAAGCCATATAAACATCAATGGAAATGACAAAAACATAAATCAACAATAAGTCTGATAAATTAAATAATTTAAAAAACTAAAACCAAAAGTGAAAATAAAGAAACATAACATAATTATAGCCATACTAACCTCATAAGAAATAGTTTGAGCAACAGCACGCAAAGAACCTAATAATGAATAATTAGAATTAGAAGATCAACCAGAAAGCATAACCCCATAAACCCCTATACCCGTACAACAAAGAAAAAACAAAAAGGCATAATCAAAATTATAAACATTAATTGAATAAGGAAATAAGACCCATAAAGAAAAAGATAAAATTAATATAAAAATAGGAGAAACATAATAAATAAAAAAATTTGATGTTAATGGATACACTTGTTCTTTAAAAAATAATTTAATACCATCAGAAAATGGCTGTATTAGACCCATAAAACCAACCTTATTAGGACCTTTACGAATCTGAATATAACCTAAAACCTTACGCTCCAATAAAGTCACAAACCCAACAGACACTAATAAACAAATCAATAAAATTAAATAATTAATAAGAAAAATTACTACATGTAATCAAAAATTACATTAATAAATTCTAAATTTACTGCACTTATCTGCCAAAATAGTAATAATAATCAAACAATAAAATAAATATTATTGATAAATGGTCCTTTCGTACTAAAATATCATATAAAAATTGTAGATAGAAACCAACCTGGCTCACGCCGGTCTGAACTCAGATCATGTAAAAATTTAAAGGTCGAACAGACCTAATAATAAAGCTTCTACACCTTATATTAATTTTAATCCAACATCGAGGTCGCAAACTTCTTCATCAATAAGAACTCTCCAAAGAAATTACGCTGTTATCCCTAAGGTAATTTAATCTTATAATCCTTAATAAAGGATCAAATATACATTAATTCATGAATAAATAAAAATAGAAGTTAATTAAATTCCACAATCACCCCAACCAAATTTATTAAAAACAAATAAAATATTAAAAATATAATTTATCAAACATTAATAAATAAAATTCTATAGGGTCTTCTCGTCCCACAACAAAATTTCAGCTTTTTTACTAAAAAATTAAATTTATAAAATTAAATAAAGAAAGCATTTCCCTCGTCCAACCATTCATACAAGCCCTCAATTAAAGAACAAATGATTATGCTACCTTTGCACAGTTAATATACTGCGGCTATTTAATAATTATTGATCATTGAGCAGGCTAGACTTAAAATTAAATTCTATAAGACATGTTTTTGTTAAACAGGCGAAGAAAATTTTTGCCGAATTACTATACTTAAAATAAAAATACTACTAATTCTATCATTATTACACAAAATAATAAATTAAATACATAATTCTAATAATAAACTAAATTAAAAATAAATAAATTCAACTTGAAGAATGAACTATAACGAAATCCCTGATAGCTATTATCAAGCCTACACAATCTTCTAACACAAAAATAAATTATATAAATAAATCAGAGCTAATCCCCCAAAATATTTAATTATTCAATTAAATAAAATATATAAATAAAATAACCAAATAATTATGAATTAAATTCATTTATTAGAAAACCAGATATTTAAAATTGAATAGCATATAACCCCTAAATTTAAATTATAAATTATTATACAACATAAAATTTCATTTAAATTTAACTCTTCTAATTTCGGGAAAATTATAATAAATAACAATAAATAAATAAACCCTGATACAAAAGGTACTAAATAATATTATACTTCTAATTAATTAATTAAATAATCCTTCACAGTAAAATAAACTATAATAAAAATAAATAATTCAATAAAATCTACTAAATAAATAAGTTATTTCAATTAAATATACAATAATTGTTAATAAAAAAATAAATGGTTAATTAATTCAAGCTAGATTGAATTGCACAAATCAAATCATTATTGTAAATAATAAGCATCCCTAAGACTTAGCCTGATATTCAAACCTCATCTTCCGATAAAGTTACTTTGTTACGACTTATCCTGCTTTAAGGCAGGAGTGACGGGCGATATGTACATAATTTAGAGCCAGAAATCAAAATCAAAAAATAAAAAAATTTACCTACAAATCCCATTTCATCAATCCATTTCAGGATTAAATCCAATCAAGTAACATTAAATGTAACCCATTTCAACCTTTAGTAAACTGCACCTTGACTTGACATAAAACACATAATAATTAAAGAAAATTACCCTAATAAGATATTCAATGACAGAGGTATACAAATTAATAACCAAAGTAAAATCCAACGTGGATTATCAATTAAAGAACAGGTTCCTCTGAAAAGATTAAATTACCGCCAAATTCTTTTAATTTAAAGAACATAACTAATAATAATAAAACTAAAAACTACAGTTAGAATAATAGGGTATCTAATCCTAGTCTTTAAACTAACTTTCATATTAATATAACAATTAACCAAGAAACCATAAAGAAATCAAAATTTCACTCAATAAATTCAAATAGATATCCAATCAATAATAAGAAATATAAATCAATAAAATTAACTTAAACTAGATGTATAACCGCATATGCTGGCACAACTTTATACAGTTCTAAATATCATTATCTAGATCTAAAATAACTTAAAAACTAATAAAAAAAACTGGAAAATAAACAACCATTAAGATTAAATAAACACCAAAATTCCCATATAATAACAACGAAATAGCTAATTTTGCTTACCAAAATCAAATAATATAGATAATTTTTAAAATTCTTAAAATGGAACCCCATCCCCTTACCCTCTCCCATTAAACATTTAACTAAATGATACAATTATTGTATTACATGTAAATATATAAATCATTTGCATAGCAGTATCTCATATATATCTCACCATCAATCGCTCCTTTAAGTCGCAATAAATAACTAACATTAACCATTTATTTTTTTATTAACAGCTATATATAATATAATATGGGTATACCTAATTTACCAGTATTGTAACCTTCCCGTAGTTAAATAGTCTCATGTATCCATTAACAAGCACATAGTATAACCTTAGTTGATCAATAACCTTTCCATTAGTTGCCTCCCTATAACCCCTTACCAATCCCAAAATAGTCTCATGTACCCCCCCGGACAGTTCGTAGTATAGATTTAACTCATAAATTTTCACTTTTTACAAACAAAATTAAATTTCAAAAATAATATATTACCCCCAAAATAATACTTATTTTCAACAGTTTAATCCTGAATTTTTCACTTTTTTTAAGTAAAAATCAAAATATGTATATGGATTAAGTATCTACTACTACCTAACTCTATAAACAACCCATGTATATAACTATAGCAAACCAAAACACTCAAATCCAAATTCATATTTTAAATTTTAATGAAATTAACTAAATAACCCAACCATCAAAGTACATATTTCTATACTAAATTACCTTTATTGTAAAGCACAAATTCAAAAATAAGCACAAATTTAGATTAAATTACCTTTATTGTAAAGCACAAATTCAAAAATAAGCACAAATTTAGATTTACCTTTATTGTAAAGCACAAATTCAAAAATAAGCACAAATTTAGATTAAATTACCTTTATTGTAAAGCACAAATTCAAAAATAAGCGCTATATCCTACCTTGATAAACAAAAAAAGGTAGGAT